TCTTGAAGTACTATTTCTGTGTCTCCCTGACCAAATCCACCCACATTAGGATTACTCGTTAATGGTTGATCAAGTTTGATAGATTCGCCCTCTGAAACAAGAAGCTCTGGTCCTGGAGGGATAATATCAACCACTTCACGTCCATCCGAAGCATCCGCTATGTTTATTTCATATCCGCCCTTTTCTTTTCGTACAATTTTCTTTACTATACCCGCTCCTGTGGCATTATAAACTGTATTATTACTCTTGCTTCCGTCAGGATAAATCTGACCCCTTCCCCTGTTACCGCCTACATATATTGGATATTTTAAGAAGTGAACATCTTTCTTAGTGGCAGGGTCCGGGGAAATAATAGGAAAGGTAATTTCACTATATTTTTGCCCAGGAACAGGACCTATCACAAGAATATTTTTTTTATCGGGGCGATAGTTCTGAAAAGAAAGACTCCCTATCTTTTCTTTCATCTCTGGCGAAATACGATCTGGTGGGGCTAATTCAAATCCCTCAGGTAAAATAAGAACAGCCCCCACGTTCAAACCCCCTTTTTTGCCGTTAGCAAGAACCTGTTTTAATTGCATATCATAAGGAATTCGAACAACTGCTTCAAATACAGTATCCGGAAGGACTGCTTGTGGAACCTCAATATCTACAGGCTTATTAGCTAAATGGCAATTGGCACATACAATGCGTCCAGTCGCTTCTCGTGGATTTTCATAACCTTGCTGTGCGAAAATGGGATATGCATTTGAAATGGATGGCCTAGTTATTATATATATCACAAGCAATATGGAAATGGATCGAGTAATTTGTTCTTTTATCCAAGAAAAAGTATTTATAGTTTGCATGGTCCAACCATTGATTCCGAAAATTTCTACAATAAATTTGATAGGTTGCTAGTAGAGTTCCCTATCGACGATTCTGCTATTTACTTTAAACTGAAACCTGAATTTAATGAAATAATATTACTGGAATAGGGGAGGAACTCCCCGACTTAGATGGGTAGAAATAGAAAAAGGGAGTACAATTTTGAATACTTTGAATTTGATTATTTTTTGTACAAAGCAACAAAAATTCCAATTCTAAATTCGAATTGTATTTCTATTTGTATACCTTTTTCTTTTCAGTCATTCATTGAATGATAAATCACTACAAGCGACGGGGATACGCGATTTAAAGAACGGAAAATCCAATATTTCAAAATTGTATCTAGAATGACTGGAAAAGTGGAAACAAGACTCGATATAATTTGATCATTCTGAGCAAATCCAAAATCTTTGTAGATAGAGCCAATCAGTAGTTCCCAACCATGGGGCGAATGAAATCCGATACATAAATCGGTTACTAAAAGAATAGAAAAAGCTTTTATTGTGTCACTTAAGTTATATAGGAATTCCTGAACCCAAGAGTTAATAAGAATAAGTTCTTTATTTCCCAGAATAGAATAACCACTTAGAATAAAGAAACATATGAAATTTGCCGAGAAGTGAAAAATCATATGGATACAATCCTCATTGTGCATCTTGATCAATTGAATCGTTTCATTGTGGATTCGAAGCTTTTGTAGATGTGTTTCCGGGTATTCCTTTATCATTTCGTCCAACAAACAGAGCTCGTCTAATTTGATGAATTTTTCGAGAAGATTTTTTTCTTGAATATCATTCAAAAAAGTTTCCGATTGTTTAGTATTCCACCAAGTAGTAACCCAAGATTCCAGACTTTTTTGAAATGAGAGATATATCCACTCGGGTAAAAATACTATAGATAGAAGATATAGAAAAGGGATAAATACTTTCTTTTTTTCCATTTTTTTTTATCTATAAATTGGTAATGAACCCGCCGCGTTTTGATCGAAAGGACTTCCTTTCGATCAAAACGCGGCAGAGCCACTTCATTTTTCAATTAATGATTGAAATATTATTTTGATTTCAAGATGAAAAAACTCACTTCAAAATCGAAAATATTTCGAAAAATTTCACAAGTTAACCATAGCACAAAAAAAATGGAAGGTCTGAATGTGATGATAAATGGGTGGCAAAACACAACAGAATAATTTAAAATTATAAGAAATCCAATTATTTGATCATATTAAAATGAACAAAAAAAGATTGATAAAAAAGAGATAACATCAAAAATTTACATGATTTATTTGTATCGTATATAATACATCAATTACAAATGCCGGACCAAAAAATCGAATTTATGTTCTTTTGTTACGTAATTAAATTGAGTGCATTTCCATCTAAAAGCCTCTTATTTGTTATTTGTCAACATAAAAAGTTTCCCCTTTTGGTTGTTCTGTATATGGTTTGACCCGAGTGGGCGTTCTGATGAAATTTCTGTTAAATGCCGTAGAAAAAAAAGGATTCTAGATTTTTTATTTTACGCCAAGTTAAGAAAGTGTTCATCATTTCAGTTCATTTTTCAAAATACTTCAATTGGTACACGCAAGAAATAGGCCAATTCAGCCGCTTTTTGTTCAATTTCTCGTGGAGTCAAATTCTCATCAGTACGGGTTAAAGGAATGGCTCCTTGGCCTCTGATTTCCAAATAAAGGACACGACGAGTATAAATACCCTCTTTAAGTTCTATTCTAATAGACTGAATATCTTTTATAAGATATCGGAAGAAGATCCGGCGGTTTTGTCCAGGGAATCCCCAACGAAAAATACAGACTATTCCTTCTTTTCTATCGAATCGATCATAACCACTACCTACATTCCACGAAATTGCACACCACAAATATGAGCTAATAAAGAGGCCCGCAATCCCATAGAAAGACATCACGATTCCTTGTGGAAAAAAAAGAATTTGCTCGGGGGGAAATAAAGATATCAAATTCCTACCAGGATAGCTGGAAATCCCAACCAATAAAAATCCTAATGAACCTAAAAAAAGGATAAAGGCCCAGCAGAAATTACTTATTTTTCGAGATCCCGTTATAAGTTCTATCCATATACGTTCTGATCGCCAATTCATACTAGATCTGGTTGCATTTAATTTGAATTGAAAGAATACCCCAAACGAATTGTACTTTCCTTACTCTGTCTTGTTTCCGATGTAACTCTCATCAACTAGTACTATAAACCTAATGTCGGATGTGTTTCACTTTGACTTTACTTTAGTATTTAAATAGGTAAAAATCTCTATTTTGATTTTTAGTTCGAGAAAAATAATAACATCTACCCTTATATCGTTATCTTCCCACATACATCACATACATAAGGACTCTTTCATTTAATATTCTGTTCGGACGAAATCAAATGGTATCCTATTCCGCGAAATGTATATTTGTGTTATGATTCAAATCTCATTCTTCAAGACTTAGATTTGGACCCGAAGATCTAAACAATCTTCTTTTTTTGAACATGAAAAAATAAAGAAGCCATTGCAATTGTCGGAAATACTAGGCCTACTAAAGGCACAAAAATAGAGGGAAAGTTCATAGTTGTCATAAAATGGGTACCTCAATTTACGATATTGTAATTGTACCTGGTTGTTATATTTTTTGTTGTTAAATATTATGTTATTATTATATTAATTCAAATTTTAAAGAATGAGTATAGTATATACTAACTATCAAGGAATGTAGAACTAAAAAAGAAATTCTATTTCTACATAGAATATATGCTAATCAACTGTACTTTCTCTTTTTTCTTTTGTTCTACTAACTTACTAAATTCAAGAAACTAGGGGGTTTCTTATAAATTGAATTTCCAAAGGATTAGAGTCTGATCCAAGAACTATTTTAAATAACGATTCCCAGAAAATATTGAAAGATACAAACAAAAAATTGTAATTCTATACAGTAAGAAGAAAACATCAATTTTTTTGTATTTGACTAATTTAAGAGAAGAAAAGGAAGAAGTTATTCTTTTATCTTGTTGATTGAGTTTGTCTAATTAGTAATCAGAAATATAAGAAATATTCATAAAGATTCACATTTTCTTTTTGAAGTCCTTTTTTATTTCCGAATTAGGCTGTCGCCAACCAACCCCCATTGTTCGGGTTTTTTCTTTCGATTCTCGAATCGAACAAACAAAAAAACAAAACATTTTTTGACACAAAGCAAAAAATTGACCTTAATCCCGGTCTTTCTTTTGCTTCAAAGGAAAAAAAGCATGGAGTTGCAATAACTCACTTAGAACGCCCTTTAAAAGATTACGTGGTACGATTGGATCGAATAAACCCTTATGGAATAAAAATTCGGCTACTTGTGAACCTTCAGGTACTGTCGTATTCAATGTTTGTTCAATTACTCTTTTACCCGCAAATGCAATGTAGGCGTCAGGTTCAGCAATAATGATATCCCCCAACATTCCAAAGCTGGCTGTCACCCCACCAGTAGTAGGAGATGTAAGGATTGATACATAAAATAACTTTTTATTTGATTGATAATCATATAAAACAGACGAGATTTTAGCCATTTGCATTAAACTCAAGCTTCCTTCTTGCATGCGTGCACCTCCGGAAGCACATACTATAATAAGGGGTATTCCTTTATTGGCAGCATACTCAACCAACCGAGTGATTTTTTCCCCTACTACAGATCCCATACTACCCCCCATAAACTGAAAATCCATAACCCCAATTGCTACGGGAATACCGTTTAGTTGGCCTATACCTGTTTGAACAGCTTCAGTTAAACCTGTCTTTATTTGATAAGAATCAATACGATCCTGATAAGCTTCCTCCTCTGAATGAAATTCAATAGGATCCGTAGAGACCATATCTTCATCCATAGGATTCCAAGTATCGTGATCAATCAGAAGTTCGATTCTATCTGAACTACTCATTTTCAAATGATATCCACATTGTTCACAAATACTCATTTTTGACTTAAGGAATTTCTTATAATTTAATGCATAACAATTTTCGCATTGAACCCACAAATGTCTATATTTTTGAGTTCCATCAAGATCAAGATTAGTAGAATTTTCGCTTTGAGTTAAATTACTATCATCCGTGCTTTTACTGAAACTTTCACTCCTATTTGCATTTTC